AATTATAAGAAATTTTTTAAGTCAAAAATGAATATTTGTGAACAATGTGGATATCATTTGAAAATGCATAGTTCAGACCGAATCGAACTTTCGATTGATCCAGGGACTTGGAATCCTATGGATGAAGACATGGTTTCTCTGGATCCCATTGAATTTCATTCTGAGGAGGAACCTTATAAAGATCGTATTGATTCTTATCAAAGAAAGACAGGCTTAACTGAAGCTGTTCAAACAGGCACAGGTCGACTAAATGGCATTTCTGTAGCAATTGGCGTTATGGATTTTCAGTTTATGGGGGGTAGTATGGGATCCGTAGTAGGCGAGAAAATCACCCGTTTAATCGAGTATGCTACCACAAAATTATTACCTCTTATTCTAGTATGTGCTTCGGGAGGAGCACGTATGCAAGAAGGAAGTTTGAGCTTAATGCAAATGGCTAAAATATCTGCTGCTTTGTATGATTATCAATCCCATAAAAAGTTATTCTATGTATCAATCCTTACATCTCCCACTACGGGTGGGGTGACGGCTAGTTTTGGAATGCTGGGCGATATCATTATCGCCGAACCTAATGCATACATTGCATTCGCAGGTAAAAGAGTAATTGAACAAACATTGAATAAGACAGTACCCGAGGATTCACAAGTGGCTGAATATTTATTCCATAAGGGCTTATTCGATTTAATCGTACCACGTAATCCTTTAAAGGGTGTTCTGAGTGAGTTATTTAGGCTTCACTCCTTTTTTCCGTGGAAGTAAAACCGGATCCTAAATTCATTTCTTTTTTTTCTTTGTAGCGAGCAAAACGAATAGATAGTTTTTTGGTAAAAATCCATTTTTATTCTTCTAAAGAATTCTCAAAAAAATTCGTTATTTTTTAATGGTCTTCCTGATTAGGGGTCGGGAAAGAAACCTCTTTTAACAACATAAGTAAAAAAAAATTCTTTTTTCTGTGAAATTCCAATTAGGCACGAAAAAGAAAACGCGGGTCGTCTTTCCTTCTTGTTGCGTATGTATCGCGAATTCAAATAGAGAAAATCGAAAATATCGATATAGAGTATCTTTTCTTTCTACTCGAATCTCCTCCTAAGTCCCTATTTTCTTACTAAAAACTGGTGTTGTGGGATTGAATTAATTTCTATTTATTTAATCTCGTGAATTTCTCTATTTTCTATTTCATTATTTCATTTTGATTTCTAGTTGATAATAATAGATAATAATATCTCTAAGAATTTGATTTCTATTCTATTAGTTGTATTATTATTTATATAGAATACTCACTTAGATATACGAAGTAGTATAGAATACTACTAAGAATTAGTATAAGATATGTTTATAGTAATACCAGGTCTAAATATTCAATCGAGGTACCCATTCTATGACAACTCTCAACAGCTTACCCTCTATTTTTGTGCCGTTAGTAGGACTAGTATTTCCGGCAATTGCAATGGCTTCGTTATTTCTTCATGTTCAAAAAAACAAGATTTCTTAGATCTGATGGGTTCAAATCTCATCTATTTTTTTTTCAAGACTTAGAGATCGCATGTGCATTTAGTAAAGGATGTTATACCATAACATAGGGGCCTAAATGACGCAGCTCTTATATATCCGTAAATAGATGCTCAAAATATACAAACAATCAATATAGGGAAATAAATATTGAATTATTTGAAAATAGATTGGAAGCGAAGCAGAAGCAGATGCCTGAAACGGAAAGTCGATCCATCTCTATATATGTAGATATTTCTATAGTAGATATTTCTATATATGTAGATATTTCTCGAAGATCCTAAAAAGTGATATTCTTTTTTTTTTTATTTTATACCTAACCCATTCGACGAATTACTCCGATTTTTTCTAAAGGAAAGGGTTCCATGCGAATGGCACTAGTTGATGAGAGTTACTTCAGAAACAAAAAGGTTCTCCAGTCCAATAAAAAAAAATGCAACTAGATCTAATATGAGTTGGCGATTCGAACATATATGGATAGAACGTATAGTGGGGTCTCGAAAACTAAGTAATTTCTTCTGGGCCTTGATCCTTTTTTTAGGTTCATTAGGATTCGTCTTAGTTGGAACTTCCAGCTATCTCGGTAAGAATTTGATATCTTTAGTTCCATATCAGCAAATCATTTTTTTGCCACAAGGGATCGTGATGTCCTTCTACGGGATCGCGGGTCTCTTTATTAGTTCCTATTTGTGGTGCACAATTTCTTGGAATGTGGGGAGTGGCTATGATCGATTCGATTTAAACGAAGGAATAGTGTGTATTTTTCGTTGGGGATTTCCTGGGAAAAAGCGTCGCATTTTCCTACGATTCCGTATGAAGGATATTCAGTCGATCAGAATCGAAATTAAAGAAGGCATTTATCCTCGTTGTATCCTTTATATGGAAATCAAAGGACAGGGAGCCATTCCATTGACACGTACTGATGAGAATTTGACCCTGGGTGAAATTGAGCAAAAAGCTTCCAAATTGGCCTCTTTTTTGCGCGTACCAATTGAAGTATTTTGATTTTGAAATGAAATAGCAAATCAAAATACTTTTATAAATAAAAAATGAAAAGGGGAGTTCTTTAAAGTCAAAATCGGAATACTATTCCTTGAAGTGTTTGTTTTTTTTTTAAGTCTCACTTTAGCATTCATCGAGAACGCGAAGCAGTTTCAAACTGTATCAATTAGATTATCTGTAAACAAGATTTTTATTATTTCTTTCGACTCTTTCTTATTCTATATTCGTGCTAGATTGATAATCGGAAAGGAAAAAAAAAGATAGATTCCGGGGTTCGATGCCTTAGAATAGAACTTATGTTTAATAAAAACAGTAAGTAGATTGCAGCGGATAGATTCGAAGAATGACACGAGTTCACAAAAATGAAAAAATGGAAAAAAAAGAAAGCATTTCTCCCTTTTCTTGCTGTTATATCTATAGTATTTTTGCCTTGGGGGGTTTCTCTTTCATTTCAAAAAAGTGTTGAATCTTGGGTTACTGATTGGTGGAATACTACACAATCCGAAACGTTTTTGACTGATATGCAAGAAAAGAGTATTCTAGAAAAATTCATCGAATTAGAAGAACTCTTACTATTGGACGAAATAATAAAAGAATACCCGGAAATAGGGTTGCAAAGGGCTCATATAGGAATCCACAAAGAAACGATCCAATTGATAAACATAAACAATGAGGATCATATCCATACGATTTTGCACTTCTCGACAAATATAATCTGTTTCATTATTTTAAGTGCTTATTCAATTCTAGGTAATGAAGAACTTCTTATTCTTAACTCGTGGGTTCAAGAATTTCTATATAATTTAAGTGACACAATAAAAGCTTTTTCTATTCTTTTATTAACTGATTTATGTATCGGATTCCATTCGCCCCATGGTTGGGAACTAATGATTGGCTATGTCTACAAAGATTTTGGATTTGTTCATAATGATAAAATTATATCTGGCCTTGTTTCTACTTTTCCCGTCATTATAGACACAATTTTCAAATATTGGATCTTCCATTATTTAAATCGTCTATCTCCATCACTTGTAGTGATTTATCATTCAATGAATGACTGATCCAACTCGAATATTTCTGACTTTGGACATAAGCAAAGCCTTTTAAGACATACCTACTCCTTCGAACCTACGGGGATTTCGCCGCGAATATTTTTTATTCGCATAAAAGAATTTATGTAAATAGCAGACTTGTGGATAGGGAACTATCCGAGTGACCTACCTAATTTTATTGTAAAAATTTTTTGGATCAATGATTGGCCTATGCAAATTCAAAATAACCTTTTTTTTTCTTGGATCACGATAAAGAAAGAAATTATTCGATCTATTTCCGTATCATTTATGATCTATATTATCACTCACGCATCTATCTCAAATGCGTATCCCATTTTTGCTCAGCAGGGTTATGAAAATCCGCGCGAAGCAACCGGGCGTATTGTATGCGCCAATTGCCATTTAGCTAATAAGCCCGTGGAGATTGAGGTTCCGCAAGCAGTACTTCCTGATACTGTATTTGAAGCAGTTGTTCGAATTCCTTATGATACGCAAGTGAAACAAGTTCTTGCTAATGGAAAAAAGGGGGGGTTGAATGTGGGTGCTGTTCTTATTTTACCGGAAGGATTTGAATTAGCACCCCCGGATCGTATTTCCCCCGAGATGAAAGAAAAGATAGGTAATCTTTCTTTTCAGAGCTATCGACCCACTAAAAAAAATATTCTTGTTATAGGCCCTATTCCTGGTCAGAAATATAGTGAAATAACTTTTCCTATTCTTTCCCCGGATCCCGCTAATAATAAAGATGTTCACTTCTTAAAATATCCCATATATGTGGGGGGGAACAGAGGAAGGGGTCAAATTTATCCCGACGGGAACAAGAGTAACAATACAGTTTATAACGCTACAGCGGCTGGTAGAGTAAGTAAAATCCTACGAAAAGAAAAGGGGGGATATGAAATAACTATAGCGGATACGTTAGATGGGCGTCAAGTGGTTGATATTATTCCTCCAGGGCCAGAGCTTCTCGTTTCAGAGGGCGAATCCATCAAACTTGATCAGCCATTAACGAGTAATCCTAATGTGGGTGGATTTGGTCAAGGGGATGCTGAAATAGTACTTCAAGATCCATTCCGTGTCCAAGGTCTTTTGTTCTTCCTGGCATCTGTTATTTTAGCACAAATCTTTTTGGTTCTAAAGAAGAAACAGTTTGAGAAGGTTCAATTATCCGAAATGAATTTTTAGATTTGCTGCTAATTTATCAATTTCAACTTCGTAAAAGAAAAGTAATCCAATTCTTATTGGTGTTATGCCTGATCAAAAATTATGAACCTATTTTTTTTTTTGAGGAAATAGAACGTAACTTAATGGAGGTTTATTAGAAAAGAAAGGATTTGAATCATATCTGTACTCGTCAAATAGATATATTCTAATTGGTTCATTTAGGAAAACAAAATAAGATCAAGTAGTTTCAGTCTAACTTTGAAAGATGGATAC